GCTAACGTAGCTTACATTAAAGCATAACACTGAAGATGTTAAGATGAGCCCTAGAAAGCTCCGCAGGCACAAAAGCTTGGTCCTGACTTTACTATCAGCTTTAGCTAGATTTACACATGCAAGTATCCGCACCCCTGTGAGAATGCCCTAATAGCTCCCTGCCCGGGAACAAGGAGCTGGTATCAGGCACAACCAACCATAGCCCACGACACCTTGCTTTGCCACACCCTCAAGGGAACTCAGCAGTGATAAACATTAAGCCATAAGTGAAAGCTTGACTTAATTAAAGCTAAGAGGGCCGGTCAAACTCGTGCCAGCCACCGCGGTTATACGAGAGGCCCAAGTCGATAGTCAACGGCGTAAAGAGTGGTTAGATAGAACCCAAAACTAAAGCCGAACGCCTTCAAAGCTGTTATACGCACCCGAAGGTAAGAAGCCCACCCACGAAAGTGGCTTTACAATCTTGAACCCACGAAAGCTATGACACAAACTAGGATTAGATACCCCACTATGCTTAGCCCTAAACATTGATAATAACCCACACCTGTTATCCGCCCGGGAACTACGAGCATCAGCTTAAAACCCAAAGGACTTGGCGGTGCTTTAGACCCACCTAGAGGAGCCTGTTCTAGAACCGATAACCCTCGTTCAACCTCACCCTTCCTTGTCTTTCTCCCGCCTATATACCGCCGTCGTCAGCTTACCCTGTGAAGGACTAATAGTAAGCAAAATTGGTACAACCCTAAACGCCAGGTCGAGGTGTAGCGTATGGAAGGGGAAGAAATGGGCTACATTCTCTAACATAGAGAAAACGAATAACATGCTGAAACACATGTCTGAAGGAGGATTTAGCAGTAAGCAGGAAGTAGAGTGTCCCGCTGAAATTGGCCCTGAAGCGCGCACACACCGCCCGTCACTCTCCCCGAACTAATTAAATCAAATTAAATAAAACCCCATCAAAGTAAAGGGGAGGCAAGTCGTAACATGGTAAGTGTACCGGAAGGTGTACTTGGAAAACCAGGATATAGCTAAGATATATAGCAGCTCCCTTACACCGAGCAGTCATTCGTGCAAGTCGAATTATCCTGACGCCCATCAGCTAGCCACCCCCACCAAAAACAACAAGCCTCCATCAATACCCCCTAAAGCACCTAAAACAACTTTAAACAAACCATTTTTCCCCCTAAGTATGGGCGACAGGAAAGGAACCACCGCGCCATAGAAAAAGTACCGCAAGGGAACGCTGAAAGAGAAATGAAACAACCCAGTAAAGCCCAAAGAAGCAGAGATTTAAACTTGTACCTTTTGCATCATGATTTAGCTAGAAAACCTCAAGCAAAGAGCACTTTAGTTTGACTCCCCGAAACTACGTGAGCTACTCCAAGACAGCCTAACAACTAGGGCAAACCCGTCTCTGTGGCAAAAGAGTGGGAAGATCTTTGAGTAGAGGTGACAGACCTATCGAACCTAGTTATAGCTGGTTGCCTGGGAAATGAATAGAAGTTCAGCCTCTCGGATTCTCCTTTCACCCCACCTCCCTCCCTCCGACAACTAAAAGAAGCCGAAAGAGTTAGTCGAAGGGGGTACAGCCCCTTTGACACAAGATACAACTTTTCCAGAAGGGTAAAGATCATACCCCAACACCAAGGTAAGATGTTTCGGTGGGCCTAAAAGCAGCCACCCCATAGAATGCGTTATAGCTCAAACATAACTACCACCCCCAATCCTGACAATTTTATCTTAGCCCCCTAAACCTTACCAGGCCATTCCATGCAAACATGGAAGCGACCATGCTAATATGAGTAATAAGAGAGTATCAACCTCTCTCCTTGCACAAGTGTAACTCGGAACGGACCACCCACCGAACATTAACGACCCCAAACAAAGAGGGCTTTGAACAACAGACCCGTCAACTAGAAAAACACTCAACAAACTAATCGTTAAACCCACACTGGCGTGCCTTCAAGGAAAGACTAATAGAAAAAGAAGGAACTCGGCAAACACATGAAGCCTCGCCTGTTTACCAAAAACATCGCCTCTTGCAAAATTAACGAATAAGAGGTCCTGCCTGCCCTGTGACCATGAGTTCAACGGCCGCGGTATTTTGACCGTGCAAAGGTAGCGCAATCACTTGTCTTTTAAATAAAGACCCGTATGAATGGCAAGACGAGGGCTTAGCTGTCTCCTTTTTCAGGTCAATGAAATTGATCTTTCCGTGCAGAAGCGGGAATGTCAACATAAGACGAGAAGACCCTATGGAGCTTTAGACACCAAGACAGATCACGTCAAAGCCCCCTAATTAAGGATTAAACTAACTGAGCCCTGTCCTAATGTCTTTGGTTGGGGCGACCACGGGGAACTACAAAACCCCCGCGTGGAATGAAAGCACCACCCTGCTTTTACAACTAAGAGCCTCCGCTCTAATAAACAGAATATCTGACCAACAAGATCCGGCAACGCCGATCAACGAACCCAGTTACCCTAGGGATAACAGCGCAATCCTCTTTTAGAGTCCATATCGACAAGAGGGTTTACGACCTCGATGTTGGATCAGGACATCCTAATGGTGCAGCCGCTATTAAGGGTTCGTTTGTTCAACGATTAAAGTCCTACGTGATCTGAGTTCAGACCGGAGTAATCCAGGTCAGTTTCTATCTATGCCATGATTTTTTCTAGTACGAAAGGACCGAAAAGAAGGGACCCATGCCTCAAGTACGCCCCACCCTCACCCTATGCAAACAACTAAAACAGACAAGAGGACATATCATCCGCGCCCAAGAAAACGGCCCGCTAAGGTGGCAGAACTCGGCTATTGCAAAAGACCTAAGCCCTTTCCATAGAGGTTCAAACCCTCTCCTTAGCTATGATCCACACTCTTATAACACACATTATTAACCCCCTTACACTCATTGTACCAGTTCTCCTAGCCGTCGCCTTCCTCACCCTTCTTGAACGAAAAGTGCTCGGCTATATACAACTACGAAAAGGCCCTAATATTGTAGGCCCCTATGGACTCCTACAACCCATCGCCGATGGCATCAAGCTCTTCATCAAAGAGCCCGTTCGACCCTCTACCTCATCCCCCATCCTATTTATTGCCACCCCTATATTGGCCCTCACACTCGCTCTAACACTTTGAGCACCCATACCATTTCCTTACCCCATCATTGACCTCAACCTAAGTATCTTATTTATTCTAGCCCTCTCCAGCCTCGCCGTTTACTCAATCCTCGGGTCAGGCTGAGCATCCAACTCAAAATATGCACTTATCGGGGCCCTTCGGGCCGTAGCCCAAACCATTTCATACGAAGTTAGCCTGGGCTTAATTTTATTATGCACCATCATCTTCACGGGAGGCTTCACCCTTCAAACCTTCAACACTGCCCAAGAAAGCATCTGATTAATCTTCCCAGCCTGGCCCCTAGCCGCAATATGATACATCTCCACACTAGCAGAGACCAACCGAGCCCCCTTCGACCTCACTGAAGGTGAGTCCGAACTCGTCTCAGGCTTCAATGTAGAATATGCAGGAGGCCCATTCGCCCTATTTTTCCTAGCAGAATATGCCAATATTCTCCTTATAAACACACTCTCCGCCACTCTGTTTTTAGGTGCCTCTCACATTCCAACCATCCCCGAACTAACCGCCATAAACATTATAACCAAAGCAGCCCTTCTCTCTGTCCTCTTCCTATGAGTCCGAGCCTCCTACCCCCGATTCCGATACGACCAACTCATACATCTAATCTGAAAAAATTTCCTTCCACTAACACTTGCCCTTGTCATCTGGCACTTGGCACTCCCCATTGCACTTGCAGGCCTGCCCCCTCAACTATAGCCTTGGAGCTGTGCCTGAAGTAAAGGACCACTTTGATAGAGTGAATAATGAGGGTTGAATTCCCTCCAACTCCTTAGAAAAGGGGGACTCGAACCCTGCCCGGGGAACTCAAAACTCCCAGTGCTTCCTACTACACCACTTTCTAGTAACGTCAGCTAATTAAAGCTATTGGGCCCATACCCCAACAATGATGGTTAAAATCCCTCCCTTACTAATGAATCCTATTGTTTCATGCACCTTACTAATTACTCTCGGACTTGGAACTACAATCACATTTGCAAGCTCACACTGATTTCTCGCCTGAATGGGCCTTGAAATCAATACCCTTGCTATCTTACCACTCATAGCCCAATATCATCACCCCCGGGCAACTGAAGCCACCCTTAAATATTTCCTCACACAAGCAACTGCAGCATCCACCCTCCTCTTTGCTACTACCACAAACGCCTGATTAAACGGACAATGAGACATTCAACACATAACACACCCACTCCCCGTTACACTATTCACCATCGCCCTCGCTCTAAAAATTGGCCTAGCCCCCCTCCACATTTGACTCCCTGAAGTCCTACAAGGACTAGATCTCATCACAGGACTTATTATATCCACCTGACAAAAGCTTGCCCCCTTCGCCCTTCTTCTCCAAATCTACCCCGCCAACTCCACCCTACTTATCGCGCTAGGCCTAACATCAACACTTATTGGAGGCTGAGGCGGACTAAACCAGACGCAACTACGAAAAATCCTTGCCTACTCCTCAATTGCCCACCTCGGCTGAATAATCCTCATCCTACAATTTTCCCCCGCCCTCACCCTCCTTACCCTATTTACATATATTATTATAACCTTCTCAACATTCCTTGTATTTCACCTAAACAACGCAACCAATATTAATACCCTGGCCACCACTTGGGCTAAGACACCCGCACTCACTGCCCTCACACCCCTCCTCCTCCTCTCCCTAGGAGGCCTCCCCCCACTCTCGGGCTTCATGCCAAAATGGCTGATTCTCCAAGAACTGACTAAACAAGACCTAGCTTTAACTGCCACCTTAGCTGCACTTACCGCCCTCCTCAGCCTATACTTCTATCTACGCCTGTCATATGCCCTAGCCCTCACAATATTCCCTAATAGCCCAACAGGCACTCCACCTTGACGCCTTCAATCACCCCAGATTATATACCCCCTCGCCCTCTCAATCACGGCCACCCTCACACTCCTTCCCCTCACCCCAACCATCATAACACTAATAACCCCCTAAGAGACTTAGGATAGCACAAGACCAAGAGCCTTCAAAGCTCTCAGCGGGAGTGAAAATCTCCCAGTCCCTGTTAAGACTTGCAGGACATTAACCCACATCACCTGTATGCAAAACAGATACTTTAATTAAGCTAAAGCCTTACCTAGACAGGCAGGCCTCGATCCTACAAACTCTTAGTTAACAGCTAAGCGCTCAAACCAGCGAGCATCCGTCTACCTTTCCCCCGCCCTGCCGGGGCTAAAGGGCGGGGGAAAGCCCCGGCAGGCGTTAGCCTACTTCTTCAGATTTGCAATCTACTATGTAAAACACCTCAGAGCTTGATAAGAAGAGGACTTGAACCTCTGTCTGTGGGGCTACAATCCACCGCCTGAACCTCAGCCATCTTACCTATGACAATCACACGTTGATTTTTCTCTACCAATCACAAAGACATCGGCACCCTCTATCTAATTTTTGGTGCATGAGCCGGAATAGTGGGCACCGGCCTGAGTCTCATTATTCGAGCAGAACTAAGCCAGCCCGGCTCGCTTCTCGGAGACGACCAGATTTTTAACGTAGTTGTTACGGCACATGCCTTCGTTATAATCTTCTTTATAGTAATACCCGTAATAATCGGAGGGTTCGGAAACTGACTCGTGCCTTTAATAATTGGCGCCCCCGACATAGCATTTCCCCGAATAAATAACATAAGCTTCTGACTTATCCCCCCTGCTTTCATTATGCTCGCAGCCTCATCAGCGGTTGAAGCAGGGGCCGGAACAGGGTGAACAGTCTACCCCCCACTTGCTGGAAATCTCGCACACGCAGGAGCTTCAGTCGACTTAGCCATTTTCGCTCTGCACCTTGCGGGTGTCTCTTCAATCCTGGGGGCCATCAACTTCATCACAACGATTCTTAACATAAAACCCCCCGGCATAACCCAATACCAAACACCCCTGTTTGTGTGATCCGTTCTGATTACAGCAGTCCTCCTCCTACTATCACTGCCCGTCCTAGCTGCCGGCATCACAATGCTTTTAACAGACCGCAACCTCAACACAACCTTTTTTGACCCCTCAGGTGGAGGCGATCCCATCCTTTATCAACACCTATTCTGATTTTTTGGTCACCCTGAAGTTTACATTCTAATCCTTCCAGGATTCGGCATAGTTTCACACATTGTTGCCTACTACGCCGGTAAAAAAGAACCCTTTGGCTACATGGGAATGGTCTGAGCTATGATGGCTATCGGCCTCCTGGGATTTATTGTCTGGGCCCATCATATGTTTACGGTCGGAATGGACGTAGATACACGAGCCTATTTCACATCTGCTACAATAGTTATTGCCATCCCAACTGGTGTAAAAGTCTTCAGCTGGCTCGCAACCCTTCACGGAGGGGACCTCAAATGAGAAGCCCCCCTCCTATGAGCTCTGGGATTCATCTTCCTCTTTACAGTAGGGGGACTAACCGGAATTGTACTAGCCAACTCCTCCCTAGACATTGTCCTTCATGACACATACTACGTAGTTGCCCACTTCCACTACGTCCTCTCGATGGGGGCAGTATTCGCCATTATGGGTGGATTTTTTCATTGATTCCCCCTATTTACAGGATATACTCTACACAGTACTTGAGCTAAGGCCCAATTTGCAACTATATTTGCAGGTGTTAATATCACCTTTTTCCCCCAGCACTTCCTTGGACTCGCCGGAATGCCTCGTCGGTACTCAGATTACCCCGATGCATATGCCATGTGAAACACCATCTCTTCCCTGGGCTCTCTAGTGTCCCTCTCAGCAGTAATCATTCTCTTATTTATTATCTGAGAAGCCTTTGCTTCTAAGCGCGAGGTATTAAAAGTTGATTTTACATCCACTAACGTAGAGTGAATCCACGGCTGCCCTCCACCCTACCACACCTTCGAAGAACCCGCCTTCGTGCAAGTCAACCGAATACGCGCGAGAAAGGGAGGACTCGAACCCCCATAAAGCTGGTTTCAAGCCAACCGCATAACCACTCTGCCACTTTCTTCATAAGACACTAGTAAAGTACTTACGCTGCCTTGTCAAGGCAGCATCGCGGGTTAGACCCCCGCGTGTCTTGCACCGCTAATGGCACATCCCGCCCAACTAGGCTTTCAAGATGCAACTTCCCCCCTGATGGAGGAACTTCTTCACTTTCACGACCACGCCCTAATAATTGTACTCCTCATTAGCGTGATAGTACTTTACATTATTACATGTATAATTACCACTAAGATATCAGATAAACTTATTCTCGACTCCCAAGAAATCGAGATTATCTGAACTGTTCTCCCTGCAATTACCCTAATTCTAATTGCCCTCCCATCCCTCCGAATCCTGTACCTCATAGATGAAATTAATGACCCTCATTTAACAGTCAAAGCCATGGGTCATCAATGATACTGATCTTACGAGTATACTGACTACGAAGACCTCGGCTTCGACTCATATATGCTCCCCACACAAGACCTCTCCCCTGGACAATTCCGTCTCCTGGAAGCAGACCACCGGATAGTTATCCCAGTCGAATCTCCCATCCGGGTACTAATCTCCGCTGAAGATGTTCTTCACTCATGAGCAGTTCCCACCCTGGGCATCAAAATAGACGCAGTCCCAGGCCGGTTGAATCAAACAGCTTTCATTACAGCCCGCCCCGGAGTTTACTATGGACAATGTTCCGAAATTTGTGGGGCAAACCACAGCTTCATGCCCATCGTAGTTGAAGCAGTCCCACTAAATCATTTTGAAGCCTGAACTACCCTAATACTTGAAGAAGCCTCGTTGAGAAGCTTATTTTGGAGCAAGCGTTAGCCTTTTAAGCTAAAGACAGGTGCCTTCCAACCACCCTCAGCGACATGCCCCAATTAAACCCCACCCCATGACTAGCCATCATGATCTTCTCATGACTGGTATTTCTGATTATTGTACCCCCCAAAATTATAGCTCACCTCTTCCCAAACGAACCCTCCCCACAAAGCACAGAAGCCTTAGACATAGAAACCTGAAACTGACCATGACTGTAAGCCTCTTCGACCAATTTATATCCCCCACCTACCTGGGAGTACCGCTACTAGCAATTGCTCTCACCTTCCCCTGAATTTTCTTCCCTGCCCCTACCCTCCGATGACTGCACAATCGCCTACTAGTCCTCCAAAGCTGATTCATTAACCGATTTACCCAACAAATTCTGACCCCCCTAAGCCGGGGCGGACATAGCTGAGCACTAATACTTACCTCCCTTGTGGTTTTCCTTATAACCCTTAACATTTTAGGCCTCCTCCCCTACACCTTCACCCCCACCACTCAACTATCCCTCAACCTGGCCCTTGCATTCCCTCTTTGACTAGCCACACTCCTTATTGGACTACGTAACCAACCAACCGCTGCCCTAGGACACCTATTACCAGAAGGCACACCCACACTCCTCATCCCTATCCTAATTGTTATCGAAACAATCAGCTTGCTCATTCGCCCCCTAGCCCTCGGCGTCCGACTGACCGCCAACCTCACAGCTGGCCACCTTTTAATACAACTAACCTCTACAGCCACCTATGTCCTCCTAACCACGATGCCTCCGGTAGCGGCTCTTACGATAGTTCTTCTATTCCTACTCACCCTACTTGAGATCGCCGTAGCTATGATCCAAGCTTATGTTTTTGTCCTACTAATAAGCCTCTACCTACAAGAAAACGTCTAATGGCCCACCAAGCACACGCATATCACATAGTAGACCCCAGCCCCTGACCTCTTACAGGCGCCGCCGGCGCCCTGCTCCTCACATCAGGGCTTGCAGTTTGATTTCACTTCCACACCACAATCCTCCTATCCCTCGGCCTTATCCTTCTCTTACTAACAATATACCAATGATGACGAGACATCGTCCGAGAAGGCACATACCAGGGACACCACACACCCCCTGTTCAAAAAGGCCTTCGATTTGGCATGATTTTATTCATCACATCAGAAGTCTTCTTCTTCCTGGGATTCTTCTGAGCTTTCTACCACTCAAGCCTTGCCCCCACACCCGAACTAGGTGGCTGCTGACCCCCCACAGGAATCACCCCACTAGACCCCTTCGAAGTCCCCCTGCTCAATACTGCCGTCCTCCTAGCCTCTGGTGTAACAGTTACCTGAGCCCACCACAGCATTATAGAAGGTGAACGCGAACAAGCGATCCAATCCTTAGCACTAACCATCCTTCTTGGGTTTTACTTTACTTTCCTCCAAGCCTTAGAATACTATGAAGCCCCCTTTACTATTGCAGACGGGGTGTATGGCTCAACATTCTTTGTAGCCACAGGCTTTCACGGACTACACGTCATCATTGGCTCCACATTCCTGGCCGTCTGTCTACTTCGCCAACTCCAATATCATTTTACATCGGGGCACCACTTCGGATTTGAAGCAGCCGCCTGGTATTGACACTTCGTAGATGTCGTTTGACTGTTCCTCTATATCTCCATCTACTGATGAGGCTCATAATCTTTCTAGTACTAAATTAGTATTAGTGACTTCCAATCACCAGGTCTTGGTTAAAGCCCAAGGAAAGATAATGAATTTAATCATGGTCATTTTTATCATTGCCACCCTACTCTCAGCCCTCCTGGCCACTGTATCATTCTGACTCCCCCAGATAAATCCTGACCACGAGAAATTGTCCCCCTATGAGTGCGGCTTTGACCCCCTTGGTACCGCCCGCCTCCCTTTCTCACTTCGATTTTTCCTCATCGCCATCCTATTCCTACTGTTTGATCTCGAAATCGCCCTTCTCTTGCCCCTCCCCTGAGGAGACCAACTAGCCTCCCCCCTTTTAACCTTCTTTTGAGCCACAGCAGTCCTACTTCTACTCACCTTAGGCCTAATCTATGAGTGACTCCAAGGAGGCCTAGAATGGGCCGAATAGGTGGTTAGTTTAAGAAAAACATTTGATTTCGGCTCAAAAGCTCGTGGTTAAAGTCCACCCCCGCCTAATGACCCCCACCCATTTCGCCTTCTCCTCAGCCTTCATTCTAGGACTAGCAGGCCTAGCCTTCCATCGAACCCATCTCCTATCCGCCCTGCTATGCTTAGAGGGAATAATGCTTTCCCTATTCATCGCCCTCTCCCTGTGGACCCTCCAACTAGACTCCACTAGCCTCTCGGCCTCCCCTATACTTCTCCTGGCATTCTCAGCCTGCGAAGCAAGCACAGGCCTCGCACTACTAGTCGCCACTACCCGAACACACGGAACCGACCGCCTTCAAAGCCTAAACCTGCTACAATGCTAAAAATCCTCATCCCCACACTAATGCTCATCCCAACAACCTGGCTGACCCCCGCTAAATGACTTTGACCCACCACCCTTATGCACAGCCTACTAATCGCCTTAGCCAGCCTCTCCTGACTAAAAAACCTATCAGAGACAGGCTGAACTTCTCTCAACCTCTACATGGCAACAGACCCCCTCTCAACCCCCCTCCTAGTACTCACCTGCTGACTTCTTCCCCTTATAATTCTTGCAAGCCAAAACCACACAGCCCCTGAACCTATTAATCGCCAACGAATATACATTACCCTCTTAACATCCCTACAAATCTTCCTTATCCTAGCCTTTGGCGCCACCGAAATGATCATGTTCTACGTAATGTTTGAGGCCACTCTAATCCCAACCCTGTTTCTCATCACCCGTTGGGGAAACCAGGCAGAACGACTCAACGCAGGCACTTATTTTTTATTTTACACCCTAGCCGGCTCACTCCCCCTACTTGTTGCCCTCCTCCTCCTCCAAAATAGCACCGGCACCCTTTCACTCCTGACCCTGCAATTCTCAGGCCCTGCCACACTAACTTCCTTTGCAGATAAACTCTGATGGGCGGGCTGTCTACTGGCCTTTCTGGTTAAAATACCGCTCTATGGCGTCCACCTCTGACTTCCTAAAGCCCATGTTGAAGCCCCAATTGCAGGCTCAATAATTCTTGCTGCCGTCCTCCTAAAACTGGGGGGCTACGGCATGATACGAATTCTCCCTATACTAGAGCCTCTAACCAAAGAACTAAGCTACCCCTTCATCATTTTTGCACTCTGAGGCGTGATCATAACCGGCTCAATTTGCTTACGCCAAACAGACCTAAAGTCCCTCATCGCTTACTCATCCGTAGGCCACATGGGCCTGGTGGTGGGCGGAATCCTTATCCAAACGCCCTGAGGTCTCACAGGGGCCCTAATTCTCATAATTGCTCACGGACTCACTTCCTCTGCCCTATTTTGCCTCGCCAACACAAACTACGAACGAACCCACAGCCGAACAATAGCTCTCGCCCGAGGCCTTCAAATAGCCCTTCCCCTAATAGCTACCTGATGATTTATCGCCAGTCTCGCCAACCTGGCCCTCCCCCCACTCCCCAACCTCATAGCAGAACTAATGATTATTACCTCACTATTCAACTGATCCTGATGAACCCTTGCCCTAACAGGAGCCGGAACTCTAATTACTGCAGGGTATTCCCTCTATATATTTTTAATAACTCAACGTGGCCCCCTTCCAACACATATTATTGCCCTCGAACCCTCCCACTCTCGAGAACATCTTTTAGTAGCCCTCCACTTAATCCCCCTCATTCTCCTAATCCTCAAGCCTGAACTAATCTGGGGCTGAACTGCTTGTAGGCATAGTTTAATAAAAACATTAGATTGTGATTCTAAAAATAGGAGTTGAAACCTCCTTGCCCACCGAGAGAGGCTTGCTAGCAACGAAGACTGCTAATCTTCGCCACCTTGGTTGGACCCCAGGGCTCACTCAAACCGCTGCTAAAGGATAACAGCTCATCCGTTGGTCTTAGGAACCAAAAACTCTTGGTGCAATCCAAGTAGCAGCTATGCACACTACTTCACTAATAATGACCTCAAGCCTAATCACTATGTTCCTCCTCTTAGCTTACCCTATCTTTACAACGCTTAGCCCCAACCCCCAAGGCCCCGATTGATCCCTATCCCAAGTCAAAACAGCAGTTAAACTCACCTTCTTCGTAAGCCTCCTCCCCCTCTTCCTATTTCTTAACGAAGGCGCAGAAACAATTGTTACCAATTGAACCTGAATAAACACCCTAACCTTCGACATCAACATCAGCTTTAAATTCGACCACTATTCAATCATTTTTACCCCCATTGCCCTCTATGTCACCTGATCAATTCTAGAATTTGCATCCTGATACATACACTCAGACCCCTATATAAACCGATTTTTTAAATACTTACTTATTTTCCTAATTGCCATAATCGTCCTCGTCACAGCCAACAACATGTTCCAACTCTTTATCGGCTGGGAAGGCGTGGGAATTATATCTTTCCTCCTAATCGGCTGATGATACGGGCGAGCAGATGCAAATACCGCGGCCCTCCAAGCTGTTCTCTACAACCGAGTCGGAGATATCGGCCTGATCTTCGCCATAGCCTGAATAGCAACTAATCTTAACTCCTGAGAAATGCAACAAATATTCATAACAGCTAAAAATCAAGACCTTACCTTCCCCCTCCTGGGCCTAATCCTCGCCGCAACTGGCAAATCAGCACAATTTGGACTCCACCCATGACTCCCTTCTGCCATAGAAGGCCCCACACCGGTCTCCGCCCTACTGCACTCTAGCACTATGGTTGTTGCCGGAATTTTCCTTCTTGTTCGAATGAGCCCCCTCCTAGAAAACAACCAAACAGCCCTTACCCTCTGCTTATGCCTGGGAGCCCTAACCACCCTATTTACCGCCACTTGCGCCCTCACCCAAAATGATATCAAAAAAATCGTTGCTTTCTCCACATCAAGTCAACTCGGACTAATAATAGTAACCATCGGACTCAACCAACCCCAACTTGCCTTCCTTCACATTTGCACCCATGCATTTTTCAAAGCAATACTTTTTCTCTGCTCAGGCTCAATTATCCACAGTCTTAATGACGAGCAGGACATTCGAAAAATAGGGGGTATGCACCACCTTACACCCTTTACCTCTTCCTGTCTCACCATCGGAAGCCTGGCCCTCACTGGTACCCCCTTCCTAGCAGGCTTCTTCTCAAAAGACGCTATTATTGAAGCTCTTAACACATCCCATCTAAACGCCTGAGCCCTCGCCCTTACTCTCCTAGCCACCTCCTTTACAGCCATTTATAGCCTTCGAGTCATTTTCTTTGTATCCATGGGCCACCCCCGATTCAACACACTCTCACCCATCAATGAAAATAACCCAGCAGTCCTAAACCCCATTAAACGTCTGGCCTGAGGGAGCATCGTTGCTGGCCTCTTAATTACCTCTAATATAACCCCCCTAAAAACACCCGTCATAACCATGCCCCCCCTTCTAAAACTAGCCGCCCTCACCGTCACTATCCTTGGCCTTCTTCTCGCACTAGAGTTGGCTTCTCTAACAAACAAACAATTTAAAACAACCCCTAAACTGATACCTCACCATTTCTCTAACATACTTGGCTTCTTTCCAGCTATTATCCATCGCACACTCCCCAAACTTAACCTAACCCTTGGACAAACAATTGCCACCCAAATCATCGACCTAACCTGGCTAGAGAAAACAGGCCCCAAAGCCCTGACCTCACTAAACATACCTCTAATTACGACGACAAGCAACGCCCAACAAGGCATGATCAAAACATACCTCTCCTTCTTCCTGCTAGCACTAGCCCTAGCAGCCTTAGTGTTCATCCTTTAAACCGCTCGAAGCGCCCCCCGACTTAAGCCCCGCGTTAACTCCAGCACCACAAACACGTTAAAGCACACCCAGGCACTAATTACCAACATACCACGCCCCCAGCATACATCAACGCAACTCCCTTTGAATCCCCCCAGCAACACAGACAACTCTCCCAACTCATCTACAGGCACCCAAGAGGTCTCATACCATCCCCCTCAAAACAGACCTGAAACTATAACTACACCCACCACATATACTAGAATATACACCATAACAGACCGGCTACCTCAACTCTCAGGATAAGGCTCCGCAGCTAAAGCTGCCGAATACGCAAACACTACCAACATTCCCCCCAAATAAATCAAAAACAAGATCAAAGATAAAAAATGGCCCCCATGCCCCACTAGGATACCACACCCCAAACCAGCCACCACAACTAAACCTAAAGCAGCAAAATAAGGCGAAGGATTTGAAGCAACCGCAACTAACCCTAAAACCAACCCAAATAAAAATAAAGACATAATATAAGTCATAATTTCTACCAGGACTTTAACCAGGACTAATGGCTTGAAAAACCACCGTTGTTATTCAACTATAAAAACCCTAATGGCAAGCCTACGCAAAACCCACCCACTCCTAAAAATCGCCAACGACGCACTAGTAGACCTCCCCGCCCCCTCCAACATTTCAGCCTGATGAAACTTTGGCTCCCTCCTAGCCCTCTGTCTAGGCGCTCAAATCCTCACAGGACTCTTCCTTGCTATACACTACACATCTGACGTCACCATAGCTTTTTCATCCGTTGCACACATCTGCCGCGACGTAAACTACGGATGACTCATCCGAAACCTTCATGCCAACGGTGCCTCTTTCTTTTTTATCTGCCTCTACCTCCACATCGGTCGAGGCCTCTACTATGGCTCTTACCTTTTTAAAGAAACATGGAACATCGGGGTCGTGCTCTTTCTCCTTGTAATAATAACCGCTTTCGTCGGCTATGTTTTACCCTGAGGCCAAATATCCTTTTGAGGAGCAACCGTTATTACAAACCTCTTATCAGCAGTACCCTACGTAGGCAACACACTAGTTCAATGAATCTGAGGGGGCTTTTCAGTCGACAACGCCACCCTCACTCGCTTCTTCGCCTTCCACTTCCTCCTGCCCTTCATTGTCGCAGCTGCAACCTTCCTCCATCTGCTTTTCCTCCATGAAACAGGCTCAAACAACCCTCTGGGCCTGAACTCAGACGCAGATAAAATCCCATTTCACCCCTACTTCACCTATAAAGACCTCCTAGGCTTTGCAATCCTAATCATCTGCCTCACCGCCTTGGCCCTCTTCGCCCCAAACCTCCTAGGCGACCCCGACAACTTCACCCCCGCTAACCCCTTAGTCACCCCTCCACACATCAAGCCAGAGTGATACTTCCTATTCGCCTACGCCATCCTCCGATCGATCCCAAACAAACTAGGCGGAGTCCTTGCGCTCCTGGCCTCTATCCTAGTTCTCATGGTTGTACCCATTCTCCACACATCAAAACAACGAGGACTAACATTTCGACCCATCACCCAAATTCTCTTCTGAACCCTAATTGCAGATGTCCTCATCTTAACTTGAATTGGAGGCATACCAGTAGAACACCCTTTCATCATTATTGGCCAAGTGGCATCCCTGCTGTACTTTGCCCTCTTCCTAGTCTTCCTTCCACTGGCAGGTTGACTGGAGAACAAAATCCTTGAATGAAACTGCACTAGTAGCTCAGTCTCAGAGCACCGGTCTTGTAAACCGGACGTCGGGGGTTAAATTCCCCCCTACTGCTCATCAAAAAGGAGAGAATTTAACTCCCACCACTAACTCCCAAAGCTAGTATTCTAAACTAAACTACTTCTTGCTTATATATATATATATATATGTATTATCAACATACAATTATATTAACCATATCAATGATATCTAAGTACATAGGAATTTTTAATCAACATTAATTACCATGCAAATATTAACAATTTTAAATTCCATACGACTAACCATAAAACATGTAAATATCCATAATAATCATTGTACATTAATTGATAATCACCTTGCATACTTTCATTCTATCCACACTCCGGCAAAGGTTGGTGGGGGCACATAGAATGGGAGCACCCCACATCACAGAGTGCCTCATCTAGAGGCATTTAGGCACAAGGTTGGCCGCAACACATAGAATGGGAGCACCCCACATCACAGAGTGCTTCATCTAGAGACACTTGCGCTAAGATCGGTTGCAACACATAAGCGGGAGCAACCACCATCACGGAGTGCTTCATCTAAAGGCTATGGGTTTTTTTTATTTTTTTTTTCTTCTTGTGGTTGCTCCCCATTCCCTACTTTCAAATAGCAGTGCATATCACATTGCGTTTAATAAAGCATAATAATTCTCGTGGACATAAGTAAAATAAACCACATTTTAAGTATTCAAGTGCATAAGCTGTGGCTTTGTCATCTGACGATTCCTGAGTTGTGCCCCCTAGTGCTCTTTATAATATGTTAGACCCCCCCCTACCCCCCCCTACACACATTTCTTCACACTCCTGACATAGCTAACATTTTTACTAAAACCCATAAAACAAAAAAGCCCCAACTAAAACCTTGTCACCTAAGTTTCTGATCAGGAAAATTACTATTTACATTATTATAAGAATTCACGC